GTCCATGTAGCTTATAGCAAAGCATGACACTGAAGATGTCAAGATGGCTGCCACAAACACCCATGGACAAAAGACTTAGTCCTAACCTTACTGTTGGTTTTTGCTAGACATATACATGCAAGTATCCGCGTTCCAGTGTAAATGCCCTAGGCACCCTTTAACCAAGTCGATAGGAGCGGGCATCAGGCACACTCCAATTGTAGCCCAAGACGCCTTGCAATTGCCACACCCCCACGGGTATTCAGCAGTAATTAATATTAAGCAATGAGTGTAAACTTGACTTAGTCATAGCAATCTAAGGGCTGGTAAATCCTGTGCCAGCCACCGCGGTCATACAGGAAGCCCAAATCAACTTTACTGGACGGCGTAAAGGGTGGTAGCATGTTATCTAAGTAACTAAGATTAAAAGGCAACTGAGCTGTAATAAGCCCAAGATGCTCATAAGACCGACTACCAAAGAAGATCTTAGTCAAACGATTAATTGAAATCCACGAAAGCCAGGGCCCAAACTGGGATTAGATACCCCACTATGCCTGGCCCTAAATCTTGATGCCCTGATCTACTTGAGCATCCGCCTGAGAACTACGAGCACAAACGCTTAAAACTCTAAGGACTTGGCGGTGTCCCAAACCCACCTAGAGGAGCCTGTTCTATAATCGATGATCCACGATATACCTTACCATCTCTTGCAAAGTCAGCCTATATACCGCCGTCGCCAGCTCACCCTCCCTGACGGCTCAAAAGTGAGCGCAATAGCCTCCCCGCTAATAAGACAGGTCAAGGTATAGCCTATGGGATGGAAGTAATGGGCTACATTTTCTAGATTAGAACATTACGGCAAAAAGACATGAAACAGTCTTTGGAAGGCGGATTTAGCAGTAAAGTGGGATAATCAAGCCCTCTTTAAGCCGGCTCTGGGACACGTACATACCGCCCGTCACCCTCCTCACAAGCGACCAAACCAAACATACCTAATACGTTATTGAGCTAAAGATGAGGTAAGTCGTAACAAGGTAAGTGTACCGGAAGGTGCACTTAGACTACCAAGACGTAGCTTTAACAAAAGCATTCAGCTTACACCTGAAAGATATCTGTTAACACCAGATCGTCTTGATGCCAAATTCTAGCCCAATAGACATTGACCTGGAATAACAAAGCTACTCCCAATACACTAAACTAAAGCATTTACTAGTCTTAGTATAGGCGATAGAAAAGACACCCATTGGCGCGATAGAGAGCACGTACCGTAAGGGAAAGATGAAATAGCAGTGAAAAGATAAGCTATAAACAGCAAAGATCAGCCCTTGTACCTTTTGCATCATGGTCTAGCAAGAAAAACCAAGCAAAATGAGTTTAAGTTTGCCTTCCCGAAACCCAAGCGAGCTACTTGTGAGCAGCTATTATTGAGCGAACCCGTCTCTGTTGCAAAAGAGTGGGATGACTTGCTAGTAGAGGTGAAAAGCCAATCGAGCTGGGTGATAGCTGGTTGCCTGTGAAACGAATCTTAGTTCACTCTTAATTCTTCTCCAAGGAAAACTCACAAAACCCTAATGAAGCGAATTAAGGGCTATTTAAAGGGGGTACAGCTCCTTTAAAAAAGAATACAATCTCTACGAGCGGATAAATAACCTATGACGATTTAATTGTGGGCCCTTAAGCAGCCATCAACAAAGAGTGCGTTAAAGCTCCGTACTTCAAAAATATAAAAACTTTATGACTCCCTCATCATTAACAGGCTAACCTATACTTAAATAGGAGAATTAATGCTAGAATGAGTAACCAGGGTCCTCCCTCTACGACGCAAGCTTACATCCGGACATTATTAACAAATCACCAAGATACGACCAATCAAACAAGCAGAGTATCAGGTATATTGTTAACCCGACAGAGGAGCGTCCATTAAGAAAGATTAAAACCTGTAAAAGGAACTAGGCAAACACGTCAAGGCCCGACTGTTTACCAAAAACATAGCCTTCAGCAAACAGCAAACAAGTATTGAAGGTGATGCCTGCCCGGTGACCTAGTGTTAAACGGCCGCGGTATCCTAACCGTGCAAAGGTAGCGCAATCAATTGCCCCATAAATCGAGGCTTGTATGAATGGCTAAACGAGGTCTTAACTGTCTCTTACAGGCGATCGGTGAAATTGATCTCCCTGTGCAAAAGCAGGGATAACAACATAAGACGAGAAGACCCTGTGGAACTTCAAAATCAGCAGCCACCCTAGAACACATTCAATCCCACTGGGTTCACGCATATTATAGGTAATTGGCCTGCATTTTTCGGTTGGGGCGACCTTGGAGAAAAACAAATCCTCCAAAAATGGGACCACACCTCCAGACTAAGAGCAACCTCTCAACGTGCTAATAGTACCCAGACCCAATATAATTGATCAATGGACCAAGCTACCCCAGGGATAACAGCGCAATCTCCTCCGAGAGTCCGTATCGACGGGGAGGTTTACGACCTCGATGTTGGATCAGGACATCCTAGTGGTGCAGCCGCTACTAAGGGTTCGTTTGTTCAACGATTAATAGTCCTACGTGATCTGAGTTCAGACCGGAGCAATCCAGGTCGGTTTCTATCTATGATGAACTCTTCCCAGTACGAAAGGATAGGAAAAGTGAGGCCAATACTACAGGCAAGCCTCCGCTTTAAGTAATGAATCCAACTGAATTACAAAAGGCTATCTCACCACAACCACGTCCTAGAAAAGGACAAGCTAGCGTGGCAGAGCTCGGAAAATGCAAAAGGCTTAAGTCCTTTAAATCAGAGGTTCAAATCCTCTCCCTAGCTTTTACTCCAACATGACCAACTACCCTATCCTAATCAATCTTATTATGGCACTTTCCTACGCCATCCCCATCCTAATCGCCGTAGCCTTTCTAACCCTAGTAGAACGTAAAATCCTAAGTTACATACAAGGCCGAAAGGGACCTAACGTTGTAGGCCCATTTGGGTTACTCCAGCCCTTGGCAGACGGGATTAAGCTATTCATTAAAGAACCAATCCGCCCATCAACATCTTCCCCAATTCTATTTATTACCGCCCCTATATTGGCTCTCCTCCTGGCAATCTCCATCTGAATCCCCCTACCAATCCCCTTCTCCCTAGCAGACCTCAACCTAGGCTTACTGTTCATACTAGCTATATCTAGCCTAGCAGTGTACTCCATCTTATGATCTGGATGAGCCTCTAACTCTAAATACGCCCTAATCGGTGCACTACGGGCAGTAGCCCAGACCATTTCATATGAAGTAACCCTAGCAATTATCCTACTGTCCGTGATTTTACTCACCGGGGGCTATACTTTAAGCACCCTAGCAGTTGCCCAAGAACCCCTATTCCTGATCTTCTCTTGCTGACCTCTCGCTATAATATGATATGTATCTACACTGGCTGAGACAAACCGTGCTCCCTTTGATCTCACAGAAGGGGAATCAGAGTTAGTCTCAGGTTTCAATGTAGAGTATGCAGCTGGGCCATTCGCCCTATTCTTTTTAGCTGAATACGCCAACATCATACTAATAAACACACTGACTGCCATCCTATTCTTTAACCCAAGCCTATACAATCCGCCTCAAGAGTTGTTTCCCATGATCTTAGCCACAAAAACACTACTATTATCTGCAGGGTTCCTATGAGTTCGTGCCTCATACCCACGATTCCGGTATGACCAACTCATACACCTTTTATGAAAAAACTTCCTGCCCCTTACACTTGCCCTGTGCCTATGACACACAAGCATACCAATCTGCTACGCGGGCCTACCACCACACCTAAGGGCACACCCAGGAAATGTGCCTGAAAACACCAAAGGGTCACTGTGATAAAGTGAACATAGAGGTGCACCAATCCTCTCATTTCCTAGCACTTAGAAAAGCAGGAATCGAACCTGCACAGAAGAGATCAAAACCCTCCATACTTCCCTTATATTATTTTCTAGTAGGGTCAGCTAAGTAAGCTATCGGGCCCATACCCCGAAAATGATGGTTTAACCCCTTCCCCTGCTAATGAACCCACAAGCAAAGGTAGTTTTCATCACCAGCCTAATCCTGGGATCAACCATCACAATTTCAAGCAACCACTGGGTCGCGGCCTGGGCCGGCCTTGAAATTAACACACTCGCCGTTTTGCCCCTAATCTCAAAATCTCACCACCCCCGGGCCGTCGAAGCTGCAACCAAGTACTTTTTAGTTCAAGCATCTGCCTCAGCCTTAGTGCTATTCTCCAGCATGACCAACGCTTGGTACACTGGGCAGTGAGACATTACCCAGCTAATCCACCCAACATCCTGCCTGATCCTAACAGCAGCCATTTCAATAAAACTAGGCCTAGTGCCATTCCATTTTTGATTCCCAGAAGTCCTACAAGGTACATCCCTAACCACTGGCCTTCTCCTATCAACAGCCATGAAGTTTCCACCCATTACTCTACTATACATAACTTCCCACTCACTTAACCCAACCCTACTGACTACAATAGCCATCCTTTCAGCAGCCCTAGGAGGATGAATAGGCCTAAATCAAACACAAATTCGTAAAATCATGGCCTTCTCCTCTATCTCTCACCTGGGCTGAATGGCTATTATCATTACCTACAACCCAAAACTTACTCTACTTAACTTCTACCTATATACCCTAATAACTGCGGCTGTGTTCCTAATTTTTAACTCAATAAAAGTCCTAAAACTATCCACACTCATGACCGCATGAACAAAAGCACCTTCACTTAGCACAATTCTCCTACTGACACTACTATCTTTAGCCGGCCTGCCCCCCTTAACAGGATTCCTCCCGAAGTGACTCATTATTCAAGAGCTAACAAAACAGGACATAGCCCCAACGGCTGTAATCCTCTCATTGTTATCTCTACTAGGACTATTCTTCTACCTCCGACTGGCGTACTGCGCAACAATCACGCTCCCCCCTCACACTACAAACCACATAAAACAGTGACACACCAATAAACCAGTCAACATCTCAGTCGCCATTCTTACTACCCTGTCCATCGTACTCCTCCCTGCCTCCCCCATCATTGCTTCGGCCATATAAAAAGAGAAACTTAGGATAACATAAACCGAAGGCCTTCAAAGCCTTAGACAAGAGTTAAACCCTCTTAGTTTCTGCTAAAATCCGCAGGATGTTACCCTGCATCTCCTGAATGCAACCCAGGTGCTTTAATTAAGCTAGGACTTTACAATCCTAGGCAGATGGGCTTTGATCCCATGATACTATAGTTAACAGCTATATGCCCAAACCAACAGGCTTCTGCCTAATAGACTCTGGCGCATGACTAATGCACATCAATGAGCTTGCAACTCACTATGAACTTCACTACAGAGCCGATAAGAAGAGGAATTGAACCTCTGTAAAAAGGACTACAGCCTAACGCTTACACACTCAGCCATCTTACCTGTGACTTTTATCAACCGATGATTATTCTCAACCAACCACAAAGACATTGGCACTCTGTACCTAATTTTCGGCGCGTGAGCCGGAATGGTGGGTACCGCCTTAAGCCTCCTAATCCGAGCAGAACTAGGTCAACCAGGTGCCCTACTAGGAGACGACCAAGTCTACAATGTAGTAGTTACAGCCCATGCTTTCGTAATAATCTTCTTCATGGTTATACCTATTATGATCGGAGGATTCGGCAACTGACTAGTCCCCCTAATAATCGGAGCCCCAGACATAGCATTCCCACGAATAAACAACATGAGCTTCTGACTGCTTCCCCCATCATTCCTACTTCTCCTAGCTTCCTCAACAGTAGAAGCAGGAGCAGGAACAGGGTGAACCGTTTACCCACCACTAGCTGGAAACCTAGCCCATGCTGGAGCCTCAGTTGACCTAGCTATCTTCTCCCTACACCTAGCAGGCATTTCCTCTATCCTAGGGGCAATCAACTTCATTACAACAGCAATTAACATAAAACCCCCTGCCCTGTCACAATACCAAACACCCCTATTCGTATGATCAGTACTAATTACCGCAGTACTACTCCTTCTTTCACTACCTGTACTTGCTGCCGGGATCACAATGCTACTAACAGACCGTAACCTAAACACTACGTTCTTTGACCCAGCAGGAGGAGGAGACCCAGTACTATACCAACACCTATTCTGATTCTTCGGTCATCCAGAGGTCTACATCCTAATCCTCCCAGGATTCGGAATCATCTCCCACGTTGTAGCATACTACGCAGGGAAAAAAGAACCATTCGGCTACATAGGAATAGTATGAGCCATGCTATCTATCGGATTCCTAGGATTTATCGTCTGAGCCCACCACATATTCACAGTAGGAATGGACGTAGACACACGAGCATACTTCACATCCGCTACTATAATCATTGCCATCCCAACTGGGATTAAAGTATTCAGCTGACTAGCAACACTACACGGAGGAACAATCAAATGAGACCCACCAATACTATGAGCTCTAGGCTTTATCTTCCTATTCACCATTGGAGGATTAACAGGAATTGTCCTTGCAAATTCATCACTAGACATTGCCCTACACGATACTTACTACGTAGTAGCACACTTCCACTACGTCCTATCCATGGGTGCAGTGTTTGCAATCATAGCAGGCTTCACTCACTGATTCCCACTATTCACCGGATACACCCTCCACTCAACATGAGCTAAAACACATTTCGGAGTAATATTCGTAGGGGTAAACCTAACTTTCTTCCCACAACACTTCCTAGGTCTAGCCGGAATGCCACGACGATACTCAGACTACCCAGACGCCTACACACTATGAAACACTATCTCTTCAGTAGGATCCCTAATCTCACTTACAGCCGTAATCATGCTAATTTTCATTATCTGAGAGGCCTTCGCATCTAAACGAAAAGTCCTTCAACCAGAACTAATTAGCACAAATGTTGAATGAATCCACGGCTGCCCACCCCCATATCACACTTTCGAAGAACCAGCCTTTGTCCAAGTACAAGAAAGGAAGGAGTCGAACCCTCATATGTTGGTTTCAAGCCAACCGCATATATACCACTTATGCTTCTTTCTCACTAGAGGTGTTAGTAAAACTATTACATAGTCTTGTCAAGACTAAATTACAGGTGAAACCCCAGTACACCTCAACACCCAATTATGGCCAACCACGCACAATTCGGATTCCAAGACGCTTCATCTCCCATCATAGAAGAACTAGTAAAATTCCACGATCACGCCCTAATAACAGCTCTAGCTATCTGCACCCTAGTCCTATACCTCTTAACTTTCATACTATCCGAAAAGCTATCATCAAGCACAGTTGATGCACAAGTAATCGAACTAGTATGAACAATCCTACCTGCAATTGTCCTAATCATGCTTGCCCTCCCATCCCTACAAATCCTCTACATGATGGACGAGGTCAACGAACCAAACATGACCCTAAAAGCCATTGGACACCAATGATACTGATCCTACGAATATACAGACCTCAAAGACCTAACATTTGACTCATACATGACACCAACCGCGGACCTACCACTAGGACACTTCCGACTCCTAGAAGTAGACCACCGCGTAGTAGTCCCAATAGAATCCTCAATTCGAGTCATCGTAACTGCCGACGACGTGCTCCACTCATGAGCCGTCCCAAGCCTAGGTGTTAAAACCGATGCAATTCCAGGACGACTCAACCAAACTTCATTCACTGCTAACCGACCCGGAGTATTCTACGGCCAATGCTCAGAAATTTGCGGGGCTAACCACAGCTTCATACCAATTGTAGTAGAATCAGTCCCACTTGCTAACTTCGAAAGCTGATTCTCTTCACTATCATCTCAATCATTAAGAAGCTATGAACCAGCGCTAGCCTTTTAAGCTAGAGAAAGGGGAGGACACATCCCCCTTAATGACATGCCCCAGCTAAATCCTAATCCATGATTTTTTATCATGCTAACTTCATGAATTACCTACTCCATAATCATCCAACCCAAACTCCTATCCCTTATCTCTATAAACCCCCCATCTAATAAAACATCCTCAACCACACCTACCACTCCCTGAACCTGACCATGAACTTAAGCTTTTTCGACCAATTCTCAAGCCCATCACTACTAGGAATTCCACTAGTCCTAATCTCAACAACATTTCCAGCCCTACTAATCCCAGCACCAGGCAACCGATGAATTACCAATCGACTCTCAACTTTACAACTATGATTTGTCAACCTAGTTACAAAGCAATTAATGATACCACTAGACAAAAAAGGCCATAAGTGAGCCTTAATCCTAACATCACTGATAATCTTCCTATTACTAATCAACCTCCTAGGACTACTGCCCTATACATTCACCCCAACCACCCAACTATCTATAAGCCTGGCTCTAGCCTTCCCCCTATGACTTGCTACCCTCCTCACGGGACTGCGAAATCAGCCATCAGCCTCTCTAGGCCACCTCCTACCAGAAGGAACACCAACACCACTGATTCCAGCCCTAATCCTAATCGAAACAACTAGCCTCCTAATCCGACCTCTAGCCCTAGGAGTACGCCTAACTGCTAACCTTACAGCAGGCCACCTCCTAATTCAACTCATCTCTACCGCCACAACCACACTTATATCAACTATGCCCGCAGTGTCCCTCCTCACACTATTAGTTTTATTCCTATTAACAATCCTAGAAGTAGCGGTAGCCATAATCCAGGCTTATGTATTCGTCCTATTACTAAGCCTGTACCTACAAGAAAACATCTAAACCTCAATGGCTCACCAAGCACACTCCTTCCACATAGTTGATCCAAGCCCATGACCCATTCTCGGAGCAACCGCCGCTCTCCTTACTACATCCGGCCTAACCATGTGATTCCATTATAACACCCCCTACCTACTCATTATAGGTCTGGTATCCACTATTCTAGTAATATTCCAATGATGACGTGATATCGTACGAGAAAGCACCTTCCAAGGTCATCACACACCCACAGTACAAAAAGGCCTACGCTACGGAATAGTCCTATTCATCACATCAGAAGCCTTCTTCTTCCTAGGATTCTTCTGAGCATTCTTCCACTCCAGCCTAGCACCAACCCCAGAACTTGGAGGACAATGACCCCCAGTTGGGATCCAACCTCTAAACCCAATAGACGTACCCCTACTAAACACTGCAATCCTACTAGCTTCAGGAATTACAGTCACATGAGCCCACCATAGCATCATAGAAGCTAACCGAAAACAAGCAATTCAAGCCCTAACACTAACAGTCCTCCTAGGCTTCTACTTCACAGGCCTACAAGCCATAGAATACTACGAAGCCCCATTCTCCATTGCCGACGGAGTATACGGATCAACCTTCTTCGTGGCAACCGGATTCCACGGCCTACATGTAATTATCGGCTCTACATTCCTCCTAGTATGCCTCCTACGCCTAATCAAATACCACTTTACACCAAAACACCACTTTGGCTTCGAGGCAGCAGCCTGATACTGACACTTTGTAGACGTCGTATGACTATTCCTCTACATGACTATCTACTGATGAGGATCTTACTCTTCTAGTATATTAATTACAATGGACTTCCAATCCTTAGAATCTGGTTTAAACCCAGAGAAGAGTAATGAACATAATCCTATTTATAATGATCCTATCCCTGACTCTGAGCATCATCCTAACTGCGCTAAACTTCTGATTAGCCCAGATAAACCCAGACCCAGAGAAGCTATCCCCATACGAATGTGGGTTTGACCCTCTAGGGTCCGCCCGGCTGCCATTTTCAATTCGATTCTTCCTAGTAGCGATCCTATTTTTACTGTTCGACTTAGAAATCGCCCTACTCCTTCCCCTCCCATGAGCCATTCAACTACAAACCCCTACCATAACACTAACATGAACTTCCATCCTTATCCTCCTGCTCACTCTAGGTCTAATCTACGAATGAGCTCAAGGAGGACTGGAATGAGCAGAATAAGAAAGTTAGTCTAATAAAGACAGTTGATTTCGACTCAACAGATCATAGCTAGCACCCTATGACTTTCTTAATGTCTGCCCTACATCTAAGCTTTTACTCAGCATTTACTTTATGTGCCCTAGGCCTAGCTTTTCACCGAACTCACCTAATTTCAGCTTTATTGTGCTTAGAGGGAATAATACTATCAATGTACGTTGCCCTGTCCATATGACCGATCCAGACCCAAACATCCTCTCACACCCTACTTCCTATCCTAATATTAGCATTCTCTGCCTGCGAAGCAGGTGCGGGACTAGCACTACTAGTCGCTTCTACCCGAACTCACGGCTCAGACCACCTACACAACTTCAACCTACTACGATGCTAAAAATCATTATCCCAACCATCATACTACTGCCCTTAACCATCCTCTCACCAGGCAAACACCTATGAACCAACACTACAACACACAGCCTACTAATTGCCACTATCAGCCTACAATGACTAGTCCCTACATACTACCCAGGCAAAGGCCTAACCCCATGAACATCAGTCGACCAAATCTCTTCCCCTCTACTTGTTCTATCCTGCTGACTACTGCCCCTTATGATCATGGCAAGCCAAAACCACTTAGAACAAGAACCTACCGTACGAAAACGAATCTTCCTAACAACAATAATCCTAGCTCAGCCGTTCATCTTACTAGCTTTCTCAGCTTCAGAGCTAATACTATTCTACATCGCATTCGAGGCTACACTCATCCCAACCCTAATCCTCATTACACGATGAGGAAACCAACCCGAACGACTAGGCGCAGGCATTTACCTGCTATTTTACACGCTCGCCAGCTCACTCCCACTACTAATCGCTATCCTCCACCTACAAAATCAAATCGGCACATTATACCTACCAATACTAAAACTTACACCTCCTACAACTACCACCTCATGATCCGGCTTAATTTCCAGCCTGGCCCTACTGCTGGCTTTCATAGTAAAAGCTCCGTTATATGGCCTCCACCTATGACTACCAAAGGCCCATGTAGAAGCCCCAATCGCTGGTTCCATACTACTCGCTGCTTTACTCCTAAAACTAGGGGGCTACGGCATTATCCGAGTCACTATCCTAATTAACCCAACACTAAACAACCTACACTACCCATTTATCACTCTAGCACTATGAGGAGCACTAATAACTAGCGCCATCTGCCTACGACAAGTCGACTTAAAAGCACTAATCGCTTACTCCTCTGTGAGCCACATAGGCCTAGTTATCGCCGCATCAATGATTCAAACCCAATGAGCCATCTCAGGAGCAATAATCCTAATAATCTCCCACGGATTAACCTCCTCAATACTATTCTGCCTAGCTAATACAAACTATGAGCGAACTCACAGCCGAATCCTCCTACTCACACGAGGACTTCAACCCCTACTACCACTAATAGCTACCTGATGACTGCTAGCCAATCTAACAAACATAGCGCTACCACCAACAACCAACCTCATAGCAGAGCTAACCATTGTAGTAGCCCTATTCAACTGATCCTCACTAACAATCATTTTAACAGGTACGGCAATCCTACTGACTGCCTCCTACACCCTATACATGCTAATAATAACACAACGAGGAGCCCTCCCATCCCATATCACCTCCATCCAAAACTCTACTACACGAGAACACCTCCTAATAGCCCTTCACATAATCCCCATAGTCCTGCTTATCTTCAAGCCCGAACTTATCTCAGGGGTTCCCATATGCAGATATAGTTTCAACCAAAACATTAGACTGTGATTCTAAAAATAGAAGTTAAACTCTTCTTACCTGCCGAGGGGTGGTTTAACCAACAAGAACTGCTAACTCTTGCATCTGAGTCTAAAATCTCAGCCCCCTTACTTTCAAAGGATAATAGTAATCCAATGGTCTTAGGAACCAGTCATCTTGGTGCAAATCCAAGTGAAAGTAATGGATCAACCCCTAATCCTGAACACATTCATAATACTAACCCTGGCTACCCTATCCACACCCATTATCTTCCCATTACTATCAAATAGCCTAAAAAACACTCCACTCATCATCACAAACACTGTTAAAACCTCCTTCCTGATTAGCCTAGTACCAATAACTATCTACATCTACTCAGGAACAGAAAGCCTTACTTCACTATGAGAGTGAAAATTCATTATAAACTTTAAAATCCCAATTAGCCTGAAAATAGACTTCTACTCACTAACCTTCTTCCCAATTGCCCTGTTTGTCTCCTGATCCATCCTACAATTTGCAACATGATACATGGCCTCAGATCCCTACATTACAAAATTCTTCACCTACCTGCTACTTTTTCTAATCGCAATACTTATCCTAATCGTCTCCAACAACCTATTCCTACTATTCATTGGGTGAGAAGGGGTGGGGGTTATATCTTTCCTCCTAATCAGCTGATGACATGGTCGAGCAGAAGCCAATACTGCCGCCCTACAAGCTGTACTATATAACCGAGTAGGAGACGTAGGGCTTATCCTATGTATAGCATGACTAGCCTCCACTATAAACACATGAGAAATCCAACAAATCTCCTCACCAAACCAAATTCCCACCCTTCCACTCCTAGGCCTAGTCTTAGCTGCAACTGGCAAATCCGCCCAATTTGGACTACACCCATGACTCCCAGCAGCCATAGAAGGACCAACTCCTGTATCTGCCCTACTTCACTCCAGCACAATAGTAGTAGCAGGAATCTTCCTATTAATTCGAACTCACCCACTATTCCACAATAACCCTACCGTCCTAACCCTATGCCTCTGCCTCGGAGCCCTTTCCACCCTATTTGCAGCCACATGTGCTCTCACCCAGAACGATATCAAAAAAATCATTGCCTTCTCTACATCAAGCCAACTAGGCCTAATAATAGTTACTATCGGGTTAAACCTACCACAACTAGCCTTCCTCCACATCTCAACCCACGCATTCTTCAAAGCAATGCTATTCCTCTGCTCAGGGTCCATTATCCACAACCTAAACGGTGAACAAGATATTCGAAAGATAGGAGGACTGCAAAAAATACTCCCAACCACAACATCATGCCTAACTATCGGGAACCTAGCCCTAATAGGAACACCATTCCTAGCAGGGTTCTACTCAAAAGACCAAATCATCGAATGCCTCAACACCTCCTACCTAAATACCTGAGCCCTCGTACTAACCCTCCTGGCTACATCATTCACCGCAGTCTACACAATACGAATGACCCTACTAGTTCAAACAGGGTTCGTTCGAATTCCTCCCCTCACCCCAATAAACGAAAACAACCCAGCAATCCTATCCCCAATTACTCGCCTTGCACTAGGCAGCATTACGGCAGGATTCCTAATCACCTCATACATCCTTCCTACAAACACACCTCCAACAACTATGCCCCTCTACATCAAAATTACAGCCATCGTAATCACACTTCTAGGAATTGCTCTAGCCCTAGAACTCTCAACAATAGCTCAAACCCTAATCCTACCAAAACAAAACATTTTCTCAAACTTCTCAACATCCCTAGGATACTTCAATCCCCTAATACACCGATTTAGCACAACAAAACTACTCAGCGGGGGACAGAATATCGCTTCACACCTAATCGACTCATCCTGATACAAAATACTAGGACCAGAAGGACTAGCCAACCTACAAATCATAGCATCAAAAACCGCCACTTCCCTCCACACTGGTCTCATCAAGGCCTACCTAGGATCATTCGCCCTATCAATCCTCATCATCCTTATATCCTCCTACAGACCAGGCACAATGGCCCCCAACCTACGTAAAAACCACCCATTACTAAAAATCATCAACGACTCCCTAGTCGACCTTCCCACTCCATCAAACATTTCAACCTGATGAAACTTCGGGTCTCTTCTAGGAATCTGCTTAGTGACACAAATCATCACAGGCCTACTACTAGCCATGCACTACACAGCAGACACCTCACTAGCTTTCTCCTCCGTAGCTCACATATGCCGAGACGTTCAATTCGGGTGACTAATCCGAAACCTACACGCAAACGGAGCTTCCTTCTTCTTCATATGCATCTACCTACATATCGGCCGAGGATTCTACTACGGCTCATATCTCAACAAAGAAACCTGAAACATTGGAGTAATCCTACTACTAACCCTAATAGCAACTGCCTTCGTGGGATACGTCCTACCCTGAGGACAAATGTCCTTCTGAGGAGCTACAGTCATCACTAACCTACTCTCAGCAATCCCATACATTGGCCAAACCCTAGTAGAATGAGCCTGAGGAGGATTCTCAGTAGACAACCCTACACTAACTCGATTCTTTGCCCTACATTTCCTACTCCCATTCGTAATTGCAGGACTAACACTAGTTCACCTTACCCTCCTACACGAAACGGGATCAAACAACCCTCTTGGAATCCCATCAGATTGCGATAAAATCCCATTCCACCCGTACTACACCATCAAGGACATTCTAGGATTCGTACTAATATTCGTCCCACTAGCTACCCTAGTACTATTCTACCCAAACCTCCTAGGAGACCCAGAAAACTTCACACCAGCTAACCCTCTAGCTACTCCACCACATATCAAACCTGAATGATACTTCCTATTTGCATACGCCATTCTACGATCTATCCCAAACAAACTAGGAGGAGTCCTAGCCCTAGCTGCCTCCGTCCTAGTCCTATTCCTCATTCCGCTACTTCACGTATCCAAACTACGTTCAATGACCTTCCGACCCCTATCACAAATCCTATTCTGAGCCCTAGTAGCCAACCTACTCATTCTAACATGAGTTGGCAGCCAACCAGTCGAACATCCATTCATCATCATTGGACAATTAGCCTCATTCAGCTATTTCACAATCATTCTAGTCCTATTCCCTATCGTGAGTGCACTAGAAAATAAACTACTCAACCTCTAATAAACTCTAATAGTTTATAAAAACATTGGTCTTGTAAGCCAAAGATTGAAGATTAAACCTCTTCTTAGAGTTTCTCCAATATCAGAAAGAAAGGAGTCGAACCTTTATCACCAACTCCCAAAGCTGGCATTTTCAACTAAACTACTCTCTGACCACTAACCTAACCGCCCGAATTGCCCCCCGAGATAACCCCCGCACAAGCTCTAAAACCACAAACAGAGTTAGTAGTAAACCTCACCCAGCGATTAAGAACAGCCCCGCCCCTAGTGAGTAAAAAAGGGCCGCGCCGCCAAAATCTGACCGAACCCAAGATAACCCTACATTGTTCACTGTGTCCACTTCCATGGACACTTCAGGAAATCCCCATACAACCACCCCAACAACAACAACCAGTCCCATTCCTAATCCATAACCAATAACCCGTAAATCCCCTCAAGATTCTGGATAGGGGTCTGCTGCTAACGAAACTGAATAAACAAACACCACTAACATTCCCCCTAAATATACCATTACCAGAACCAAAGACACAAACGAAACCCCTAAGCTAGCTAGTCACCCGCATCCAGCAATAGAAGCCACAACCAAACCTACCGCCCCATAATGTGGAGAAGGATTAGACGCAACCGCTAATCCTCCTAGAACAAAAAACAGACTCATAAATAGAACAAAATTTATCATAAATTCCTACTTGGACTTTCTCCAAGATCTATGGCCTGAAAAACCACCGTTATCAAATTTAACTATAGGAACTCTCCAGCTACCCCCCCTACCCCCCCATGTTTTTACATGGTATATTTGGGTATGTATTACTTTGCATACGATTCTTGTCCACATCAGACATCATGTCAATGTAGGATATTCCACACACTAAGTAATGCTAGTCCTAACCAAACTCACATATCACAGCCCATATCGATGCATAACGGACAGATACCCCGCCAGGCACATTCCTATTTCAGGTACAATAAACCCAAGTGATCCTACCCGGTAACATGGGACAAGCGTCGCCCAAGATCGGTAGTGTTTTCCTATGCATAATACCTCTCCCCTCGTGAACGAGGAATATCCCATCACCCTAATGAACCCTCGAAATCCATACGTTTAGCCCACCTCCTAGGTTCCTTTCCCTTCCAACAGCCTTCAAGTACTCCCAAGCCAGAGAACCTGGTTATCTATTAGTCGTGATCCTCACGAGAACCGAGCTACTCGACGTGTTACCCTTGCCCTCAGCGACCAGCTTCAGGACCATACTTTCCCCCTACACCCTCGCCCAACTTGCTCTTTTGTGCCTCTGGTTCCTATTTCAGGGCCATAACCTGCTCCATTCCTTCCTTCTTGCTCTTCACAGATACAAGTGGTCGGTTGAATACTCCTCACTCTGCCTCGTAATCGCGGCATCCGACCTCTCCTACACTTGGTTTCTTTTTGGGGTCTCTTCAATAAGCCCTTCAAGTGCGTAGCAGGAGATATCTTCCTCTTGACATGTCCATCATATGACATTCGTACGGCTCGGAGCCCGTAATGTATCAATCGTCATGGTTAGTCGGATAAGGTCGTCGCAAACTTGACACTGATGCACTTTTACCCCATTCATGGTGGGTCCCCCAGCTACCTATATAGTAGCCAATAGTGTTATGGTTGCCGGACATACTTTTTTTTTGGTTAGTTTCTAGGAATTGGGACCTAAACCCCAATTTTTAACCCTTTTTTTTATCGTTTATTTTTATTTTGTAATTTTAACAAAATAAACAACTAAATTTATATAATATCTCCCTACATTTTCCAAACATCAATCATTCGTTTGTTTGCATTTAACTTTCCTCTATTTTACCCCTATTTTAAACTAAACAAACGTTAACAATTTTGCATTGTATTTTTTATATTTCATTTAACAAATTAGATGACAAACACCTACAATTTCCACTAAAACAAAACAACAAACGTCATTTAACAGATATCTACCTAGAAACTACAACAACAAAAAACGACATTTTCACATCCTCCCTATTTTACCTATAATTAGAAGCAAATTAAAGCAAGATAAAAATACAAAACACATCATAATAAACTAAGAAAATAACACACTAAAAT